TTAACCTTTCGTTAAATTCATAAGTTCAACTGTTATAGAATTTCTAATTCTAAAATAAACTACTAAAATTGCTAAACCTATAGAAGACTCAGCAGCTGCAACTGTTAAAATTAATAACGAGAAAATTTGCCCTATAACATCGTCTAAATAAATAGAAGAAAAAATAAAAATAAAACTTGTAGATAAAAACATCATTTCGAGTGACATTAACATAATGAGAATATTTTTTTGGTTTAAAAACATTCCAAAAATACTAACTAAAAAAAGAATAGAAGAAAAATTCAAACAATGCAATTGATTAATCATTACAATATATATTTTAATGAGGTAGCAGCTTTATTTTATTTTCCAGCCACAGGTTCCCCTACGACTACCTTGTTACGACTTCACTTCAGTCCTTTTCTTACTTTAAATCAATAAAATTTTTTATTAATCTTCGAATAAAAACAATTTCCATAGCGTGACGGGCGGTGTGTACAAGACCTAAGAACAAATTCACCGTAACATTCTTATTTACGATTACTAGCAATTCCAACTTAATGTTTTCGAATTTCAGAAAACAATCCGAACTCAATTTTTTTGAAGATTTGCTAAAACTTACATTTTTGCTTCTTTTTGAAAAACTATTGTAGCACGTGAAGTAGCCCAATTTATTAGGGTCATGAGGACTTGGCGTCATTCTTTCTTTCATCTAAAATATCTTTAGCAATATATATTTTATAATATAAAAGAGTTTCGTCCGTTTGTTGGAATGAACCAAACGCTTCACAGCACGGACTGACGACAGCCATGCAACACCTGTTATAAAATACAAAAATTGGTAAGATTTCGCGCGTATTATCGATTTAAACCACATGCTCCACTGCTTGTGTAAGTCCCCGTCAATTCCTTTGAGTTTTAATTTTGCAATCGTAGTTCCCAGGCGGGGTGTTAAACGTGTTAACTACATTTCTGAATAATCAAAAATAAACACCCATCGTTCAGGGCGTGGACTACAGGGGTATCTAATCCCTTTTGCTACCCACGCTTTAATATCTCAGTGTCAGTTTTAATCTTGACTATTGCTTTCGCTATTGAGATTCTTCTAAATATCAAAACATTTTACCGTTACACTTAAAATTCTATAGTCATCACTTAAACTCTAGAAAATTGTTATTATAATTTTTTTAAAAATGAACTCTAAATTTTAAATTAAAAAACTAATTTTCCACCTACATATACTTTACGCCCAATTAATCTGAATAACGTTTGCCCTTCCCGTTTTACCGCGGCTGCTGGCACGAAATTAGCCAGGACTTTTTTTTAAATTAAATCATTATTTAAATTTAGATAAAGTGCTTTACAATTATATACTGTCAATCACACATATGGCTTAGCTGGGTCAAGCTTTCGCTCATTGCCCAAAATTCCTCACTGCTGCCTCTTATTAGAGTCTGGACCGTTTCTCAGTTCCAATGTGGTTGTTCATCCTCATAGACCAACTAAAGATCATAAGCTTGGTAAACTTTTCTTTCACCAACTACTTAATCTTATACAGACTTTTCTTAGAACAAAATAAATTTTTTCATGAATTAAACAATTTTCTAAGGTTTTTTTCTGTATCTTACTCACCCGTTCGCTATTAATTTTTAAAATAAAATTAATCCAACTTGCATGTATTAAGCTAACCATTAACGTTCATTCTGAGCCAGGATCAAACTCTTTTATTACAATATAATATTTGTTTAACGTCTAACTACCTCATTAAAATAAATTTTTATAGTGACATTTAACTCAATTTTCAAGGCTAAAAGTTGTAAAACATTCTTCAACTCGCACTTGCATCAATATTTTTCTATTTAATATAAATCTATTTGAAAATAAAAACCTAATTAATAAATTATATCTAACTCCTGATACAAACCCAATTCGAGATATAAATTTTTTTCTCAAGTATCTTTTTTTTAACTTTCGAGTTTTTGTATTTAATAATTCTTTCTTAACTTGATAAAACATGTTATTAACTAAACAATTTATTACGGGAGTAGGACTTGAACCTACAACTTTAGAACATGAACCTAATGAGTTAGCCAATTTTACTCTATCCCGCTTCTACTCTTAGTGAGAATCGAACTCACATTAATGCCACGAAAAAGCATTGTCTTAAGCCATTAAACGATAAGAGCTCAATCTATTTTTTTTGCCATATTTTGATCGAGATTTCTTTCTATTAATTACTCCTTGTAAATCATAATGCCCTCGAACAAAACGATAACGTACTCCGGGTAAGTCTTTAACCCGCCCTCCCCGAATTAAAACTATAGAATGTTCTTGCAAAGTATGACCTTCACCAGGAATATAACCAATTAAAAATTTACCTGTAGTTAAGTAAACCTTTGCAACTTTTCTTTCTGCTGAATTGGGTTTTTTCGGATGAATCGTAAACACTTTAATACATACACCTTTTTTCTGAGGACACTTTTGTAAAGAAACTGATTTTGACTTTCTTACTATTTTTCTTCTAGGAATTCTTAACAACTGTTGAATAGTTGGCATTTTAAATATAATAATCTTTTTGATTTTTGTAACATAAGAAAAAAAAAACACTTTCGTAAAAGATAATAACGAAGATAATAATAAAAAATTGCAAAAAGTAATCTGGTGGTAATAAGAAAAAAAAAATTAAGATTGTAAAGAATATCATTTGCTTACGATAAGTCTTCATAATAACATATAACTTATTAAAAGACTGTAAAAACACTAATTTTATAAAAATTATTACAAAGTAATAGATTAATAAACAAATAAAAAAACGTAATGTTAAAACTCAATGTATATAATATAAAATTCGAAGCTCAATATCAATACTCAAAATAGAATATTTACTTTGTATTTTTCATTGAATTAAAAAATCAATAACTAAAGGAAAAATAATATTATAACACAAAATAAAAGCCATAAAATACCCTATAAAAGCAAATAAACCTATTTTGTTAAATAAAAAAGATTGATAAACATACCAACTAGACTTCGTAAACAAATTAAGTTGATAGTAAAAAAAAGGAGCTATACTAATTAAAGATATAGAAGTTACTAAAGTTCAAACAACTTGAAATAATTCTGTAGTACTAGTAACTATAAATTTTTTATCTGAAAACTTTAAAAAGGGGTAAGTTTCGAAAAAGAAAATAGATTCTATATTTATAAATGATACGATTAAACAACCCAAAAAACTCACAATAATATAAAAAAATCGATAAGATAACTCTTTATAGTAAAAAAAAGCTAATGAAGAAGTTTTTCAAACAAACATTATTTTAATAAAACTATTTTTTTGAGTGTATTAGGAATTGAACCTAAGATCAATAAATTAAAAGTTTATTGCTTTTACCAACTAAGCTATACACCCAATGTATTTGGAAAGAATCGAACTTTCAATCACTAAATCCGTAGTTTAGCACTTTATCCTAATTAAGCTACAAATACTTATTACTAGTTTATAAGCAATAATGGATTCGAACCATTAACAGTTTCAATGTAAACGAAATACTCTACCTATTGAGTTAATTGCTTATTAGTCTAACTTAAATTAAATATAGTATAAAATTTGAAGCTCAATATCTTCCTGAATAGGATTCGAACCTATGACCAAATAGTTAACAGCTATTTGCTCTAACCACTGAGCTATCAGGAATTTGTTCCACTATATAAGTGTTTTTTAATCGTAGTTTAACAATGTATTACAACAAAATGTAATTATTTTTAGACTTTGAAAAAAAAACACTTACATAAATGGAGAGGTGGCTGAGTGGTTGAAAGCGATAGACTGTAAATCTATTTATAATATGAAATAATCGTAGGTTCGAATCCTACCTTCTTCAAGTTGTTAATTAACATAGTATTATTAACATAGTATTATTAACATAGTATTATTAACATAGTATTATTAACATAGTATTATTAACATAGTATTATTAACATAGTATTATTAACATAGTATTATTAACATAAGATAAAGCGTTTTTAGTTTAATTAAGGATAAAACATCAGTCTTCTAAACTGAATACTGTAGGTTCAAGTCCTACAAAACGTAAGTTTACTAGGAAATTACTTCTTATGGAAAGAATGGGATTTGAACCCATGACTTATGATATATTTAATAATAAGTGACGATTTAGCAAATCGTTGCTTTCAACCACTCAGCCACCTCTCCATTTATGTAAGTGTTTTTTTTTCAAAGTCTAAAAATAATTACATTTTGTTGTAATACATTGTTAAACTACGATTAAAAAACACTTATATAGTGCAGTAAAATGGGGAGTATAGTTTAATTTGGTAAAACATATGTTTTGCATACATAAGAGTATAGGTTCAATTCCTATTATTTCCACGTTATAATGATTAAATGTAAATAATATGATGATACAAAAAATTAATAAATTAAAACCTGGTCGATTAGAGACATATTATAATTATATTGGATCTTTTGATTTTTTAGATAAGGTTATAGACCGGAATTACAATGAAGAACTTTTTGTTCCACAGATTAAAAATTTTACTTTGTATAATGTAATAAGTTCTTTTTCTTCAAAGAAGTTGCAAGTTTTGAGTTTAGGCTTATTTTTAGAATTATTAACAGGATCAAAATTTTTACAATTTTATTCAAGAAAATTGACTTTTTCGAAAACTTTAATTTTAAGAGTAACTTTTTCAAAACAAATAGTTTTGTCAATTTTAGATATACTTTTAAATTCATTGTTTTTAAATCGGCTTAATGTTCACTTTTTAAATAAGTCTAAAACTTCTATTGTAGTATTTATTAATAAAATTACTTCAAATTTTTTGTTTTATTTAAATCAAAAATTTATTAATCTATTTAATTTTTCTTCTTTAAATAATATATGTTGGTTTAACTTGAATATACATTCTTTCTGTGATATAAATTTATGTCGATTTTATTTTATTCCGGTTTAAAATATAAAAAATTTGTTGTATGAGTCATAGGGCTTTAGGAGAATAGCTTAATTGGTAGAGCTCTGGTTTTCAAAACCAATGGTTGAAGGTTCGAATCCTTCTTCTCCTGATTTATAAAAAGTTGGTTAATTTATATAGTATATTAGTGCAAATGTTGAATTATTTTATTATAGCTAGTCCTTTAGAACAATTTGAAATTGTAACAGTTTTACCTTTAACTTTATTTGGCTTTAATTTTTCTTTAACAAATTCTGGATTATTTTTTTGATATCATTTTTTTTTAATATTTTGATTAAGTTTAAGTTTTTATAAAAGTAGTGTTATTCCTAATAGTTGGCAGTTAGTAAAAGAATCTCTTTATATCGTTACTGTGGACATGGTTCGGGATAATTTAGGTGTTAAAGGTGAATTTTATTTTCCGTTTATTTTTTCATTATATTTAATTTTACTAATGAGTAACTTAATAGGTATGGTTCCTTATAGTTTCACAGTGACAAGTCATATAATCTTTACTTTTGGATTAGCTTTATCAATTTTTATTGGTATAAATATCATTGGAATTAGAGCTCATGGATTTAAATTTTTTGCATTATTTTTACCGCGAGGTGTTCCTTTAGCTATTGTTCCTTTATTGATAACAATTGAATTTTTATCTTATACAGTGAAGGTGTTTACTTTATCAATCCGTTTATTTGCCAATATGACTTCTGGTCATACTTTATTAAAAATAATAGCTGGTTTTGCATGGACAATGCTTTCTGCAGGTGGTTTATTAGCAATTTTTCATTTAATTCCATTAAGTTTATTGGTAGCTCTAATTGGTTTAGAATTTGCTATAGCTGGGCTTCAAGCTTATGTTTTTACATTATTAACTTGTATTTATTTGAATGATGTTTTAGATATGCATTAAAAAAAGAAAATGCCTCAATTAGACCAAATTATTATTTTCCCTCAGATTTTTTGACTTTTTTTAGTTTTTACTACATTTTATATAATTTTGACTCATTATTTGTTACCTTTATTTGTTAAATCCATTAAGTTAAGAAAACAAGTTATTGAATTAAATACTTTAGAATCTGCGAAGGTTTTAGAAAGTTTAAGTCATAATCAGGATTTATTACAAAAAAGTCTTTTTCATGAATTACAATCTATTAAAAATATAATAGATAATAATAATTTTTTATATATTTCTTTAGAACAAAATTTCTTTCTGCAGGCAATAGATAAGAAAATTGGTAATATGCTATATGATTCACTTTTATATTGTGATGAACAAGTTTTAGAATCTATTTTTTTAGAATGTAAGGTGTTAAATCTAAATTTTAAATTAAATTAATTATGTATTTACTTATTGTGATGTTACCTTTATTTGGAGCGTTAATTTCAGGGTTAGGTGGTCGATTTTTGGGTCGTTATGGATCTAGTATATTATCAACGCTTTGTGTTTTTATTTCAAGTATGCTATCGGTAATGGTTTTTTATGAAATAGGTGTATGTGGAAATACTTGTTTTATTTCTTTGAATCCTTGAGTTGAGGTTGGAGATTTTAAAGTTTCCTGAGGATTTTTGTTTGACAGTGTAACAGCTATTATGCTGATAGTTATAACTATTATTTCAAGTTTTGTACATTTATATTCTATAAAATATATGGAATTTGATCCCCATTGTCCTCGTTTTATGGCATATTTAGAAGTTTTTACTTTTTTTATGTTGATTTTAGTAACTGGGGATAACTTAATACAGATGTTTTTAGGTTGAGAAGGAGTAGGTTTGGCGTCATATCTGCTTATCAATTTTTGGTTTACACGTTTAGCAGCAAATCAATCTGCTTTAAAAGCTTTAGTTATTAATCGAATTGGAGATTTTGGTTTGAGTTTAGGTATTTTTATTACTTTTTATATTTTTAGTTCTATTGATTATTTAACAATTTTTTCATTGGTTCCTTTTTTTAAAGATTATTATATAATTTTTTGAGGATCAAAATTTCATGGATTAACGTTAATTGGAACTTTTTTATTTATTGGTGCAGTAGGTAAATCAGCACAATTAGGTTTACATACATGATTACCAGATGCTATGGAAGGTCCAACACCTGTTTCTGCATTGATTCATGCAGCAACTATGGTCACTGCTGGAGTCTTTTTAATGATCCGATTTTCGCCTCTTTTAGAATACACTCCTTTAGTTTTATTAATTTTAGTAATATTTGGATCTATGACTGCTTTTTTTGGATCTATGGTTGGAGTTTTTCAAAATGATTTAAAAAGAGTTATAGCATATTCTACTTGTAGTCAGTTGGGATACATGATTTTAGCTTGTGGTATTTCATGTTATAATGTTAGTTTATTTCATTTGACGAATCATGCATTTTTTAAAGCTTTACTATTTTTAAGCGCAGGTTCTGTAATTCATGCGATGTCGGATGAACAAGATATGAGAAGAATGGGATCTTTAATTAATTTTTTACCTCTAACATATGTTCTCATGTTACTTGGTTCATTATCTTTAATGGGATTTCCTTTTTTATCTGGATTTTATTCAAAAGATTTTATTTTAGAACTATCGCAAATTTTATTTTATTCTAATTTACATTTAACGTATGGTACTTTTGCGTGTTGATTAGGAACAATGTCTGTGTTTTTTACTTCATTCTATTCGGTTAGACTAATTTATTTAACCTTTTTAAATAATTCCAATATGAGTAGAGTTTCTTTACGATTAGTTCATGAATCTTCAAGTTTAATAATTCTTCCATTATTATGTTTAGGTTTTCTTAGTATTGTTTCAGGTTACTCTATGAAAGATTTTTTCATTGGTATAGGTACAGACTTTTGGAGTACGTCAGTTTTAATTTTACCAAATCATTCTTATATAATTGAAGCAGAATATATTTCAATTTTTTTTAAATGATTACCTTTTTTGTTTAGTTTTATAGGAGTCTTATTAGCAACTATAATAAACTTTTCTGGTTTTATCTTTAGAGATAATTTGAAAATTTTAAGTTCAGTACTATTTTTTATAAATAAGAAATGATATTTTGATGTAGTTGGGAATAGATATTTAATAAATAAATTTGTATATTTTGGTTATTTCATTTCTTTCAAAAGTTTAGATAGAGGTTTTATTGAATTAATGGGTCCTTATGGCTTTTCAAAATTAGTTCCAAAGTGATCAAAAATGTTAATTTATTGACAAACTGGTCAAATAATACATTATATCTTTTACATTATTATGGGTTTACTATTATGTTTATTATTAATTAATTTTATATCAATTTACCCTATTTCTTTGTTTGTTTTTAGTTTTGTATTAATTTTTTTCATTTAATATGATTTCAAAAAGAGTCTATAGCTTAAAGGTTAGAGCGTACGCGTGTGACATGTTGAAATTAAGTATTATGATATGAAATTTCCGTTTTATAACGAATTAATTTTCTAGGTGAGTGAAAATCTTACTATTTTAAGAAGGTTCAAATGTAATATTTGATTTATAATCTTTTTTAGATTAAAGCTAAATCATCTAATAAACTTATGGGTACATATAGAAATTTATTGAAAATATCATTACTCTAAAATTGTAAAATATTTAATAACTAAAGAGCGTGCATTTAGTTAGAACCTTATTATAAAAAATTGGTATAAAGTAAAACCCTAATAGTTTTATAAAGTAGAAAATTGAAACATGAAAAAAGGAGAAATAAAAAAGCAAAAAGTTTTTTGTAATGAAAAAATTAAGCTTAAGTTATTTATTTTAGTGTGGTAATTCTAAAAATAAGCTGTATGATAAGAAATTATCATGTACAGTTTAATGCAAAGTAAATTTAAGAAATAAATGATCGATTGTAACTTGATAAGCGTGAGGTTGGTTGTTCGAATCAATCTAGACTCAAAATTTTTTATAATTTATTAATAATATGAAATTCTTTAATCCTCTTGTACTAACGTCTATAACTCCATTAATTGGAGTTTTTATTTTATTTTTAATTCCTTCAACAAATGAAGTTTTATGCCGTCGTGTAGCTTTATGATTTTCGTGTTTGTGCTTTTTGTTTTCATTAATAATATGAATTCAATTTGATAGCTTTACTTCTATATTTCAATTTTCTGAAACTTTTATATGATTTCCTGCTTTAAATATTTATTATACAATAGGTATTGATGGAATTTCATTATTCTTAATTTTATTAACAACTTTACTTATAATGATTTGCATTTTGGTTAGTTGAGAATCTATTCAGTTTGCAATAAAAGATTACTTAATTTGTTTTTTATTATTAGAATTTATCTTAATTCAAGTATTTTCTGTTTTAGATTTATTGTTATTTTATATCTATTTTGAAAGTGTTTTGATTCCTATGTTTTTGATTATAGGAATTTGGGGGTCTAGAATCCGTAAAATTAGGGCGGCTTTTCAATTTTTTTTATATACTTTAGTTGGTTCTTTATTAATGTTGGTAGCTTTATTATTTATTTATTTAGAAGTAGGTAGTACAGATATGCAAATTTTGTGGCATACAAATTTTACAGAGATTAGGCAATTATTTTTATGATTAGCTTTTTTTTCAAGTTTTGCTATAAAAATACCTATGATTCCGTTTCATATTTGACTTCCTGAAGCGCATGCGGAAGCACCTACGGCTGGGTCTGTTATTTTAGCGGGGGTTTTATTAAAATTAGGAGGATATGGGTTTTTACGTTTTACCTTACCAATGTTTCCAATGGCCTCTGTTTATTTTAGTCCTTTAATATATACATTGAGTTTAATTGCAACTATTTATGCTTCATTAACAACTTTACGCCAAATTGATCTAAAAAAAATTATTGCTTATTCTTCTGTATCGCACATGGGTTTTGTGACTATAGGAATTTTTTCATTTAACATTCAAGGAGTTGAAGGAAGTGTTTTATTAATGTTGAGTCATGGGTTAGTATCTAGTGCTTTGTTTTTGAGTATTGGAGTTCTTTATGATCGTTATAAAACAAGGATTATTAAATATTATAGTGGTTTAACTCAAGTTATGCCTATTTTTACTTCTTTTTTTTTATTTTTTTCCTTTTGTAATTTAGGTTTTCCAGGAACTAGTAGTTTTATTGGAGAATTATTAATTTTAATTAGTGCATATAAGATTAGTTCATGTTTAACTTTTTTAGTTTCTTTAAGTATGATTTTAGCAGCTGCATATTCAATTTGATTATTTAATCGAATTAGTTTTGGAACCTTAAAAGTACATTATATTTCTTTATTTCAGGATATATCTCGTAGAGAATTTTTTATTTTTGTTCCTTTAGTTATTCTTATTTTATATATGGGTATTTATCCTGCTTTATTTTTAAATGAAATTCATTTTTCTGTTTTAAATTTGTTAGAGCAATTAGTTTATTAAAAATGATTAAACTAAATTTATATGAGATAAGCTTTCGTTTAGCAGCTTTATTAACAGTTCCTATAGTTTTAATTGATGTTGAAATATACTTGTTAGTAAATTCACTTTTATTTTTACATCTAAAAACAGGTTTATTAACTATTTTAGATGATTATATCCATCGAGCACAAATTAAGTTAATATTAATTTTTTTCATACGTATTTTAGTTATTGAAATACTTAGGTATTCTTTAGAATTACTACTTTAATTTTTTAAAAATTTTATTTAATGAGTCAAATTTTATATAATATTTATCCCATTTTAACTGAAATTTATCTTTTATTTAACATTAATTTTTTATTAATGTATGGAGTATTCTTTAGTAGTTCATCAAAATATGGATATCCATTATTAATAACTAATATAGGTTGATTAGTTTTTCAACTTACTTTTTTCAGCATTTTATTAATAGTTCATCAAGTGCCTTTAAACTTTCTTATTTGGAATAATTTATTAGTTAGTAATTTATTTACTAACAACTTAAAAATTCTTATTCTTTTAGCTTTTTTAATTTTATTTATTTTAACCTTAATATATTCAATTCATGAGAAAATAAATGCATTTGAATATTGAATTTTATTTTTATTATCTATTGTAGCGTTATTAATGGCTACACAATCTTATGATTTATTAACAATTTATATTTCAATAGAATTTCAGAGTTTAATTTTTTATATTTTGGCTACTTTTAAACGTACCTCTGAATTTTCTACTGAAGCAGGTTTAAAATACTTTATTTTAGGTGCTTTTTCTTCAGCTTTGTTGTTATTTGGTTCAGCGTTGTTATACAGTTTAACAGGTTTAACAAATTTAGGAGATTTTTCAAAGTTTTTTATTGATTTAAATGGACTTGAGCCTTCTTTTTTATTTGGTAGTGTGATTAGTTTGACGTTTATTATTATTGCATTACTATTTAAGTTAAGTGCAGCTCCATTTCATATATGAACACCAGATGTTTATGAAGGATCTCCAACTTCAATAACAGCATTTTTTTCTTTTATGCCAAAGTTAGTAATTTTAACACTATTGCTAAGATTATTGGTTTTTAGCTTTCAAGATTTTATTTACTTGTGAAAAAACATTATTTTAATTTGTTCTTTATTATCTCTTTTAATTGGAGCTTTAGGTGCTTTTTCTCAAAAGAAATGGAAACGTTTTATAGCTTATAGTTCTATAAATCATATAGGCTTTTTTCTATTAGCAATTTTAACAGTAGATTTTGACGCAGTTTCTAGCATAATTATTTATATTATTAGTTATATTATAATGGTTGTAGGTTTATTTTCAATAGTACTAAATTTAAGATATTATAAGTATCCTTACACATATCAAATTAGAAATTTACAAGATATTATATTTCTTTCTAAAGTTAATCCTGTACTTTCGTTAGCATTAAGTTTAATTTTATTTTCGATGGCGGGTGTACCACCTTTAATTGGATTTTTTTCAAAGTTTTTTATTTTATTTTCTGCTATACAGAAGAATATATTAGGTAATTCTTTATTAGCAGTTCTTATAAGTTGCATCACTTGTTTTTATTATATTCGTTTAATTAAATTAATGTATTTTGATACGAGTCGGTATTGAACAATATCTTTACCTTTAACTGCAATGTCTGCTTATTTATTAATCTTTTTTGTTTATTTATTAAGCTTTTTATTTTTAGATTTAGAGATTTTATCTCTATTAGCTACTAAAATGTCGTTATCGTTTTTGAATTAAATTTTATAAAAAGTACATTGTTATGTTTTTAGTAGATATTTTATTTAAAATCTTGACAATAATTCTCCCTTTGTTAGTTGCAGTTGCATATATGACTTTAGCAGAAAGAAAAGTTATGGCATCAATGCAGCGTCGTAAAGGACCAAATTTAGTAGGAGTATTTGGTTTATTGCAACCACTAGCAGATGGTCTAAAGTTATTTGTTAAAGAAACAATATTACCATCAAGTGCTAATTTAGTAATATTTATTTTAGCTCCAATTTTAACTTTCCTATTGGCTTTAGTATCTTGGTGTGTATTTCCTTTAAGCGAAGGTATGGTTTATTCTGATATTAATGTAGGTATTCTCTATATTTTTGCTGTTTCTTCATTGGGGGTATATGGTATAATAACTTCTGGTTGAGCTAGTAATTCAAAATATGCTTTTTTAGGTTCATTGCGTTCTGCTGCACAGATGGTTTCGTATGAAGTTTCTATAGGCTTAATCTTAATTAATATTTTGATATGTGTTGGTTCTTTAAATTTTACAGAAATTGTGTTAGCACAACAAAATATTTGGTTTGGAGTTCCTCTTTTTCCTGTTTTAATAATGTTTTATATTTCAATTTTAGCAGAAACTAATAGAGCTCCTTTTGATTTACCAGAAGCTGAAGCTGAATTAGTTGCTGGTTATAATGTAGAGTATTCAGCAATGGGTTTTGCATTATTTTTTTTAGGTGAGTATGCAAATATGATATTAATGTGTGGTTTAACAACATTATTATTTTTAGGAGGTTGATTTCCTCCTTTTAACTTAACAATATGTTATTTATTACCTGGGAGTGTTTGATTTAGTTTAAAAACAACCTTTTTACTTTTTGGTTTTATATGAGTTAGATCATCTTTTCCAAGGTATAGATATGACCAGTTAATGAGATTAGGATGAAAAATATTTTTACCTTTATCTCTAGGATGAGTGTTTTTAGTTTCTGGGATTTTAGTAGGGTTTAACTGATTACCGTAAAAAAAATGAAATTAGTTTTTATAGAATATTCTAGTATATTAATTTTTTTGATGATAGCTTTATTGATATCTTTAGCAATCTTTGGTTTATCTTATTTATTAATACCACAAAAATCGGATCAAGAAAAAATTAGTGCTTATGAGTGTGGTTTTAATCCATTTGATGACGCCAGATCAACATTTGATATAAGATTTTATTTAGTAGCTATTTTATTTTTGATTTTTGATTTAGAAGTTAGCTTTTTATTTCCTTGGTCTTTGGCTTTAAGAGAAATTTCTTTCTTTGGCTTTTGAAGTATGATTTTATTCCTATTAATTTTAACAATAGGTTTTTTATATGAATGATATAAAGGAGCGTTAGAATGAGAATAAATCAATATATTTTAATTTAACTATATTAGTAAAATTGTTAAATACCCGATACCTTTTTGACCTCGAATGTAATTTTATCTTTACTAAAAATACTATCTAGAATGGGAATCTTAGTCAGTTAAGTTTTAATAATCTAAAAGTTTATGTATATCACTAATTCTAAAAACGCAGTTATACTATCAATTTTAGTAACTTCTAATAATGTTTTATATACTTTAACTAATTTATATGGAGACGTTTTAATTTGAACTTCTGCAGGGTCTAAAAAATCAAGAGGATTAAAAAAATCGACTTCGTTAATTGTTTTATCCGCGACTAAATATATGACGGTTTATGCAAATAAACTTGGTTATAATTTTGTTCATATTAAAATAAGAGGATTTGGTAAAAACAAAAAGGTTGTTTTAAAATCTTTAAAACAACCTTTTTTAAAAATTTTATCTATTTGTGACAATTCTTCTTTTGCTCATAATGGTTGTAAAAAGCCTAAGGGTAGAAGAGTTTAAGTAACGAAGTAGTTCAATTGGTAAGAACATTGGAATCATAATCCAAAAGTTGTAGGTTCAAGTCCTATCTTCGTTAAATGTGGCTAGATAGCAAAGTGGTTATGCAAAAGATTGCAAATCTTAAATAGATTGGTTCGAATCCAATTCTAGCTTAGAGCGAGAGGCTTATAAATAAAAAAAAATAAAAAAAAATGAATGTTACTCTTCAAAGTGCAAAAATGATAGGAGCTGGTTTAGCTACTATTGGATTAACAGGTGTAGGAGCTGGTGTAGGTATTGTATTTGGTTCATTAGTTATGGCTTATGCTCGTAATCCTTCATTAAAACAACAACTATTTGGATATACTATTTTAGGGTTTGCTTTAACAGAAGCTATTGCTCTATTTGCGTTAATGATGGCTTTTTTAATTTTATTTACTTAGTTTATTAGTTTTTATAGGGTATAACGTAAAAGGTTATCGTATTTGCCTTGGGCGCAAAAAATTGTAGGTTCGAGTCCTACTACCCTAATATACACTTTAAGATGAATGGCTGAGTGGTTGAAGGCATCAATTTTGAAAATTGACATAAATACTTTTTATCATAGGTTCGAATCCTATTTCATCTATAGTCTAGATAGCTCAGTGGTAGAGCATAGGGTTGAAAACCCTTGAGCCATGGGTTCAAATCCCATTCTGGACAGAAAATTAAAAAAGTTAAGTGTTATGATAAAAAAATATAGCGTTTTAAATCGTCCAATATCTCCTCATCTTACGATCTATATTCCATTAAATTCTTCGGTATTTTCTATTTGGCATAGATTTACAGCTGTTTTATTAAGTTTTATGCTTATTTTTTTTTTAAGCATATTTAAATTTACGGTGATATGTTATCCTTTATGAAATATTTATTTACTTTTTAATAACTTTAATATTTTTATGTTAAAAGCATGAACACTAAACTTTTTTTGAGTTTTTATTATTATAATTTTTTTTTATCACTTTTTAAATGGACTTCGTCATCTTTACTGAGATATTGGATTTTTTTTAACAAAAAAATCAATTATTTATTCAGCTGTTTTGATATCTATTATAATATTAATAATTATGTTTTCACAAATAATAAATTTAATTTAAAATGTTTTTAGCTAAGAGTACAAAAAAAAATTTATTCCAATCTGATTCAATAAATTGATACAAATTTATTAGGATATATAGATGAAACCCATATTTAAATAAAACTCCATGATTTTCTATTTATCCGATATCTTTAAAATTTTGTGGTCCTATGGTTTTAGATGCTTTAATTTTAATAAAAGATTCTCAAGATTCTACTTTAACTTTTAGACGTTCTTGTCGTGAAGGTATTTGTGGAAGTTGCTCTATGAACATAGATGGGGTGAATTCATTAGCTTGTCTAAAACCTGTTCAAAATCAATCTTCATTTTTAACTATTTATCCTTTACCACATATGCATGTTATAAAAGATTTAGTGCCTGATTTAACAAATTTTTATTCTCAATATAAATCAATTAAACCATGATTAATTAATTCTTCAAAGCCAAAGAATGAATATTTACAATCTAAGCAAGATCGTATGGAATTAGATGGGTTATATGAATGCATTCTTTGTGCTTGTTGTTCAGCAAGCTGTCCAAGTTATTGATGGAATCAAAATAAATATTTAGGACCAGCAATTTTATTACAGGCTTATCGATGAATTGCAGATTCTCGTGATAACTCTACTGATTTAAGACTTTCTTTTTTAGATAATAAAATGCGATTATTTCGATGCCATACTATTATGAATTGTACAAAAACTTGCCCAAAAAATTTAAATCCTGGAAAAGCTATTATATCTATTAAACAAAAGTTATTAGCTTAATAGGCGGAGAGAGCTCGGTTGGTTAGAGCAATAGATTGTGAATCTAAAGGACGTGGGTTCAAGTCCCATTCTTCGCCTATTTAGCGAAAATAGTTTAATGGTAGAACATAATCTTGCCAAGATTAAGATTGAGGGTTCAAGTCCCTTTTTTCGCTAAAAAATGAAAAAAATTATATAAATTATGAGCCTAGATCTTTTACTATTTTACCTTTTTTCAAGTTTCGCTTTAATATCTTCTATTATGGTAATTAGTTTATCAAATGCTGTACATTCCGTACTTTTTTTAATATTAGTTTTTTGCAATGTTTCTGGATTACTTTTACTATTAGGTGCTGAATTTTTAGCGTTTTTACTTTTAATTGTTTATGTAGGAGCTATAGCTGTTCTATTTTTATTTGTTATTATGATGTTAAATATTAAACAAAATTATACTACTACTAAGTTTATTTCTAATTTACCATTAATTATACTACTATGTTTACTATTAATAAAAATTTTTTGAGAAACAGTGCATTCCAATTTTATTTTTATTACAACAAAAGATATTTATTGAATTTCATGAATTATAGAAAATTCTTCTCGCCAAAATATTCAAGTTATTGGTAATGTGTTATATACAAATTTTAGTTTGTTATTTTTAAGTTGTGGTTTAATTCTTTTAGTTGCTATGATTGGTGCAATTGTCTTGACAATGAACCAACGTATAAATAAAAAAAGTCAAAGAATTGAAATACAATTAAACAGAAAGCCAAATAAAGTTATTAAGTTCATTAGTTTACGTAATTAATTTATTTTAATTTTGCGGTTATGGTGAAATTGGTAGACACATTAAGTTTAGGTTTTAACGGTATTTTTTATAAAATCATGAGGGTTCAAGTCCCTCTTTCCGCAAAATTAAAATAAACTTAAGGGATATATGTTTTGAACATATATCCCTTAAGTTTATTTTAATTTAAATTGTATTAAAAACTTTTCTAATTGACCTAAACAAGGTAATAAAAGTAAAAAGTGCAAAAAATAATAAATACTAGCGATTTGACCGATTAAAACATAAGGCTCTTCAACAGGCATACCACCAATTCAGCCTAATAATAAACAGCAACTTAATATCATTCAATATAAAATTTTATAAACTGGTCTGAATCTTGAACTTCGAATCTCTGTGCTATGAAGTCAAGGAAGTAAAGCTAAAATAATAATTGAAGAAATCATTGCTATAACTCCTCCTAATTTATGAGGAATACTTCTTAAAATTGCATAAAAAGGTAAAAAATATCATTCAGGAACTATATGAGCTGGGGTGACCATAGGGTTAGCTTCTATATAATTGTCTGGGTGACCTAAAACATTTGGAGTAAAAAACACAAAAAGAGAAAAAAATATAATAAAGATAGTTAAACCAAAAAAATCTTTTATTATAAAATAAGGAAACATGCTAATTTTATCAACATTAGAATCAATTCCTAAAGGATTTCCAGCTCCATCTTGATGTAATACTGCTAAATGAATAAGTGAAATAGCTGCTATTAAGAAAGGTAATAAATAATGTAAGCTAAAAAATCGATTTAATGTGGCATTATCTACAGAAAAACCTCCTCAAAGTCAAGTTACAATTGAATTACCAATTAATGGTACAGCTGATACTAAATTTGTTATGACCGTTGCTCCTCATAAACTCATTTGGCCTCAAGGTAAAACATATCCTATGAAAGCTGTAATAATCATAAGAAGAAAAATAATTACTCCAATTACTCATACTCAATGACGAGGTTTAATATATGACCCAAAATATAAACCTCTAAAGATATGAATATAAACTACAATAAAAAACATAGAGGCACCATTAGCATGAATATAACGTAATAACCAACCATAATTAACATCTCGCATAATATGTTCAACACTTGCAAAAGCTAGATCAATATGAGGAGTATAGTGCATTGCTAAAAAAATACCTGTTAGTATTTGAATAATTAAACACATTGCTGATAAAAAACCAAAATTTCATGCATAATGAATATTAATTGGAGTTGGATAATCTATTAAATGATTATTTACAACTGAAACAACTGGTCTTTTAATAAATCTCATTGAAATTAATTTTATTTGAATACTTGAGAAAAAAATGTACTCGCTACTGGACTTGAACCAGTAACTCTAGATTAATTGAGAACGGATTTTAAATCCATCGTGTTTACCAATTTCACCAAGCGAGCTAAAATAAATATTACTAAGTCTGGTGTAAAAGGATTCGAACCTTTATATGATGACATCAAAAGCCAGTGCCTTTCCATTTTGGCTATACACCATTGTTTAATTTTTTAGAAGCGGATCATGGGACTCGAACCCATAAAATATTTAATTTGGAAAATTAATGATGTTACCAATTTATCTACATCCGCCTTTAATCTAAAACAATTTAAATAATTTCAATATATTCTCTCATATTGATTTTATAAAAACATAAAAAATTAGTAACTTTTATTTTTTTATTAAAAAATGGTTTTATTAAAATAATTTGATTTAATTTCTTAATTATAAATAAAACAACAATTTTTGATACTTGATGTTCTAATCTTTGAACAAAATTAAGTCTTTTAGGAAAAACTAAATTAAATTTATAAATTGTATAATTAGGTAAATTTTGAATTAAAACTTTAGTAAAATTAAATAAATAAATATTTAATAATTCAAAATTAGCGGCAAATTTCAAAGAATTTTTTTTATATCTTAATAGTTCTTTAATAGACTTACTAACTTGTACTAAAGAATCAGTTATTGATTTTTCTATTTTTAACGATTGAGTCTGTAAATCTTTTTCTATAGAAATACTCAACTGATTAAAAGCTAATCAACAAAATAAAATAAAACAAATAAGAATAAGAATTTCTTCATCTAATAAAAGAACATTTGTAGAAATTAATAAAACTGAGATTATAATTATATTTAACATTTTAATTTTTTTATGAACCACCTCATCAATAAATAGAAACAAATAAAAATAGTCAAACGACATCTACAAAATGTCAATATCATGCAGCTGATTCAAATCCAAAATGGTGCTGTCCAGTTAATTGATATTGATATAATCTAACTAAACAAATAAGTAAAGAAATTGTACCAACGAAAACATGAAAACCATGAAATCCTGTAGCCATATAAAATGTTGAACCATAAATTCCATCAGACAAACGAAAATCAGCTGTTGTATATTCGTAAACTTGAAATGAAGTAAAGATTATTGCTAAAATTATTGTTAAACTTAAACTTATTATAGATTGGGTTCTATATTTTGCTATAATCGCATGATGGCATCAAGTGACAGTACATCCAGAAAGAAGTAAAATTAAAGTATTTAAAAAAGGAATCTCTCATGGATTAAGAACACTAATCCCTTTTGGAGGTCAAATTGACCCTATTTCAACCGTTGGTGCTAAACTACTATGAAAAAAAGCCCAAAAAAAAGCAAAAAAAAATAAAATTTCAGAAATAATAAAAAGTATCATACCATATCGCAAACCTTGTTGTACTATACCAGTATGATGACCTTCAAAAGTTGATTCTCGTATAACATCTCGCCATCAAACGAACATAGAAAATAATAAACTAAAGAATCCTATTAGTAAGATAAAACTACCTTCCTTATAAGCATGCATATACATAACTCCTCCTATTACACTTGAAAATGCTGCCAATGAGGCTACAAAAGGTCAAGGACTTGGATCAACTAAATGAAATGGATGACGTTGAGTATGTTTTGAAATTGTAGATAAAGATGTCATTGAATTAAATATCGTGTTTATCGGATCTAGAAAGTCACTTAAAAATACTATTGATTTTTTTTCTAATAAATAGAAAAAATTGGTATTCTGTATCAAAAAAAATAATAAATAAAATTAATAATAAACAAATTTGGAAAAATGAAATTTTCATAATCAAGTTATTCACTTAATTTATTAGAAATTCAATTAATATAATTAGGTAAGGCAACTGCTTCTACAACAATAGGCATAAAACCATGGTTAATACCGCAAATTTCGCTGCATTGACCATAATATAATCCTTCTCTTTTAATAAAAATAGATGCCTGATTCAGACGTCCTGGTACAGCATCACACTTAATACCTAACGAAGGTACAGCCCAACTATGCAAAACATCAGATGCTGATACAATAACACGTATATGAGTATTTACAGGAATAATCATGCGATTATCTACTTCTAGTAATCGTAATTGTCCTAAACTTAGATCTTCTTCAGGAATCATATAACTTTCAAAAATTATTGCTTCATTAGACTCACTTATATAATCAGAATATTCATAAGTTCAATATCATTGATGTCCTAAAGTTTTAATGGTTATTGCAGGAGAGATAATTTCATCCATAGCATATAATAAAGAAAATGAAGGAATCGCTATGATTAAAAGTATAAATGCTGGAGTTACTGTTCAAATTATTTCAATTAAAGTACCATGAGATAATGATGACGATTGCAAATTCTGTTTTTGTTCAAAATGTCAAAGAGTTCTACCTAACATTCAAGTGACAAATATAGAAATTACACAAATAAAAAACATTAAATCATGATGCAGATTTATAATACCCTCCATAACAGGTGTTGCAGGGTCTTGAAAGCCTATTTGTCAATTTGTTGCAGCATCTGAAAATACTAAATTAGGATAAAAAAAAGAAAATAAAAGAAAAATTAAATAGTTAATAATATGTTTTAATGAAATACTCATGACTATTTTTTAGTTTCACAGATTAAAGGCATTTCTTCGAAAGTATGATAAGCTGGAGGAGACGACACAACTCATTCTAAAGTAGAACTTTCTTCTTTTTGAATACTTTCAAAATTTCAAGGAAAATTAATGCATTTATTTTTAGATGATGTTAAAGAAACAAAAACTATATAAAAAAAAAATAACGTGCTGAAAAGAGCTACATAAGATCCATAGGAAGCGATTAAATTTCAACCAGCATACGAATCTGGATAATCTGGAATCCGTCTAGGCATTCCGGCTAAACCTAAAAAATGCATTGGCATAAAAGTTAAATTTACCCCGATAAAAGTTGATCAAAAATGGATTTGTCCTAATAGCTCCGGATATTGTAATCCCGTAATTTTACAAAATCAGTAATAAAAACCAGCAAAAATTGCAAAAACAGCACCCATCGATAAAACATAATGGAAATGTGCTACAACATAATATGTATCATGTAAGCTAATATCTAAACCAGAATTCGCTAAAATAATTCCTGTTAGACCTCCAATTGTAAATAAAAAAATAAATCCTATTGCAAATAACATAGGAGTTTTTAGAAAAATAGAACCTTCTCACATTGTTGCTATTCAACTAAAAATTTTTATCCCTGTGGGTATTGCTATAATCATAGTCGCTGCAGTAAAATATGCTCTTGTATCAACATCTAACCCTACGGTATACATATGGTGTGCTCAAACAATAAAACCTAAAACACCAATAGAAACCATCGCATATACCATTCCTATATAACCAAAAACAGGTTTTTTTGAAAATGTAGAAACAATATGACTAACCATCCCAAAACCAGGAAGGATTAAAATATAAACTTCCGGATGACCAAAAAATCAAAAAAGATGTTGATATAAAACAGGATCACCACCACCACCAGGATCAAAGAATGATGTATTAAAATTACGATCCGTTAAAAGCATTGTAATTGCTCCTGCTAAAACAGGAACTGCTAATAAAAGTAAAAATGCTGTTACTAAAATTGACCATACAAATAACGGGATTCTATACATAGTTTGACCTGAACTACGCATATTAAAAATAGTTGAGATAAAATTAATAGCACCTAAAATAGAAGATGCACCCGATAAATGTAAACTAAAAATGGCTAAATCTATTGCTGCACCTGAGTGACTTTGTATAGAACTTAAAGGTGGATACACTGTTCAACCTGTACCAGGTCCTACCTCTACTAATGCAGAAATCAAAAGTAAACATAATGATGGAGGGAGTAACCAAAAAGAAATATTATTTAATCTAGGAAATGCCATATCTGGACTACCAATCATAATAGGAACTAATCAGTTACCAAAACCACCAATTAAAATTGGCATAACCATAAAGAATATCATTAAAAAAGCATGCGCTGTAATTAAAACATTATAAACTTGATGATTTCCTAATAATAAATGATTTCCAGGTTGCGCTAATTCCATTCTAATTAACATTGACATACAACCTCCTAATACTCCAGAAAAGGCTCCAAATATTAGATAAAGTGTTCCAATATCTTTATGATTTGTAGAAAAAATTCACCTTGAAACTCATTGCGTAAAAAAAGTTTGCATTTTGAGACGAAAGATTATTTTATCTCTTTATTAACCTGATTTATGTAACCGAGAGAGACGGGATTCGAACCCGCAACCTTTAATGCGACAGACTAACACTCAACCATTGAGTTTCTCTCCCTCTTGTTAATTCGGATAAACTCACAATATTTTATCTCTTTATTAAGATAATATTAAAAGATACCTTCTTTTTTATAAACTTAAATACCTCACACATTTGTTGTCGCGTTAAACCTTGAAACTCAAAAAGTATCATACCCGGTTTTATATAAGCCGCTTGAGTATAAACACTACCTTTACCTTTACCCATCCTAGATTCTGAACTTAATTTAGTTAGATTCAAATTTAAAAGTAATAAATTCCACACTTTAAATGACTTAATATTAAAACTCTTAATTTTTTGAATTAATGAACGTTCAATAGAAATTAACTGATTTTTATTAAGTATACCAAACGAAAGAGACTTTATTCCAAAACAACCTAACCTTATAATATGTCTAGATTGATTTAAACTTAATGAATATCTAATATATGATTTTTTAATATTTTTCATAATAAATTAACATTTTTCATAAAACAGCCAAATCTGTAAACCGCATGTACCAAATTTCGTAAAGATATCTTTCTTTGAGTACTCCATATAATAGTTTAAACTCGTTAAAGATAATTGGCCTAAACTAAGTTTAGAAACTTTAGCCATTTGATTACGAGAATTGTCGAAACGCCCTGCTAAACGAATTTTAAACCCTATTAACTTAATTCTAATAGGACCATTTTTTGAATAAGAAACTTTAACTAAATTTAAACAAGAATTTAAAATTTTATACATACTATTCATAATTTTAAGCAAGGCAATATCTTTTTTAAGTAAATATTGTGTATAAAACATAAGAAACATAGAAATAGAAGAAATAGAAATTCTTAAATAAAACCGAACACAACTCTTTAATAGTAAAAATTTTGGAATTACTTTCTGAATTTCTTTTTGCATTTTAAAAAATTGTAGTGATTCAGAAAAAGTTGTATCAGAATAATAAATATTTAAATAAACCTTTTGCTTTAAAATAAACCATTCTGTATAACTTAATACAAAATTATAAAAAAAAATACGATTTAAATAAATTAAAAATTGAAGATGATTATGTAAAACTTTTGAATAATATATATAAGTTTTTCCATAGTTTTGCGATATTGAATCTCAAACTTGATATTTGCCAAGCTTAAGGCTTATAGGATTAGTTTTTTGTGCCATTTATTTTTTTGATTAAGTTAAATTAAAATTTATATTGAATAAATTCGTATAAATTAAACGTTTGTTACCAAACTAAGTTTTTAAACCGATCTATCTAATGATCTTTTAGATTATTCATGAAAAATGAAAAAGTTGTTTTTGTACTTTTGATTCGTTCAGTACTTATTACTTTCTTAACGTAGCTACTTGACAATGCTATAGGCAAAACAATCAATACACCAGTGGTTAAATTATTTCGATCCTCTCGTACTAGAAATAAACTTCTTTTTTTTCTTTCTCACAGTAGATAGGGACCGAACTGTCTCACGACGTTCTGAACCCAACTCACGTACCTTTTTAACTAGCGAACAACTAGACCCTTGAAATTTTTTGCAATTTCAGGATAAGATGAGTCGACATCGAGGTATCAAACCGTGGTGTCAATAAGAACTCTCGACCACGATGAATCTGTTATCCCTAGAGTTCCTTTTATTTGTTAAGCGATAAAAATTCCACTCTTTTTTATCGGATCACTATGACTGACTTACGTCCCAATTCGACTTATCGGTCTAATTGTCAAGCAATTTTTCGCCATTATACACTGCAATGTTTATTAAACACCTGTAAATTACCTTCGTACACCTCCGTTACATTTTAGGAGGTACTCATCCCAAGTAAACTCCCTTTCTTATACGGTCTTTTTTATAAAAAATTAGTAATAAATCTAAAGCTTGAGTGGTATTTCATTAGCGTAAAAATCAATTTTACTCCCACTTATACTTTACAAGCTTTTAACTTTTACAATATAAAAATAGAGTAAAGGATCTAGGGTCTTTCCGTCTTACTGTAAGTAACCTACATTTTCATAGGTATTGTAATTTCGCTGAATTCATATTGGAGACAGTAAAGCAATCGTTACGCCATTCATGCAGGACGGAATTTACCCGTCAAGGAATTTCGCTACCTAAGGATTCTTATAGTTAGAACCGCCGTTTACTTAGACTTAAAATTTAAGCTTAAACACCTAAATTTATCACTTTTAAGCACTGGGCAGGCATCAGACTCTATACTTCATATAATAATTTGCAGAGTCCTGTGGTTTTGATAACCAGTCGTTACTTTCTATTTTATTACACCAAATAAGGCTCTCTTTATAGCGAACATACAGAGTTAATTTGCCAAGTTCCTTCAATATGATTTATTCATTCACTTTAATCTTCTCGATAAGTTTACCTGTGTCGGTTTTGGTACGGTTTTTAAATATTATAATTTTTTCTCGAAAAATAGTTTTTTTCTACCTTATTTAACAAAAAAATAAAGTTTATTTTTTTTCATGTTAGGTTTATCTAACACATATAATTAGTATAATTTCCTATCAAGTACAGTTTTCACTCACCTCTTAAGGACCGACTAACTCAACGTATTTAAAAGTACATTGAAAACCTTAAACATAAAGTGATTATGATTTATTAACATAATTTACGCTACTCATGTCAGCATTAGCACTTCTGATATTTTTTTATTGATTTAACAATTAATAAAATCTTACAGAACGTTTCACTACCATTAATTTTTTAAAATTAATCCGTTACTTCGATATATAATTTTTGAGTCTCCTTTCATTTTAAATTCTTAAAGAAAAAATATTGAGCTAAAACGCTTTCTCTAATAAAAGGCTGCTTCTAAGCCTATCCAAAAAATTATTTGATTCTTTTAAAAATTTTCTTCCCTAAATTATAATTTTGAGATCTTAGTATTCGATTTGGATTGTTTTCCTTTCGTCTCAAAACCTTATCGCTTAAAGACTGTCTATTATTATATATTAAACTTTAATTAGGAGTTAAATTAAATTTAGTAAATTTTTACATCCCCTTATTTAATTTGTACTCTACTCATAATTTAAATATTAATAATGTAGTACTTAAATACATTTCGTGAAAAACCGGCTATCGTCAAGTTTGATTGATCTTTCACCCCTAACTACAAGTCATCTCCATATTTTGCTACATATGTGAGTTCAGTCTTCCAATATATGTTAAAATATTTTCAACTTGCTCACAGTTAGATCACTTGACTTCAGGTTTAATATATATAACTTTTTTAGTTAGCCTATACATTAATGCTTAAGCTTGCTTTATATATTAACTTACTGACTCATTATGCAAAAGGCATTTCGTTATTAATTAAAATTCCGAACACTTATAAACATTAGATTTCAAATTTATTTCTTCTGAAATATTTTTTCTTTCCCTCACGGTACTCGTACACTATCGATCAAAAAAATTTTATGACTTAGAAGGTGGCTCTCCTTTGTTCATACAGAATTAAAATCCATATTACTTAGCTTAAATAATTATAATTTTCATTTAATACAGGACTTTTACCTTCTTAGGTCTACCAAAAAATTGTAAATTAAAATTATAACTTAAAAAGTCATATTATCGTTTTCATTCACCACTATTAACGATATCTCGTTTGATTATTCTCATGTTACTAAGATGATTCAGTTCACACTTTTTATATATAAATTATTTGAGTTTTCTCTTAATGGGATATTTATAAATCACAAGCCTATGCCTCCTTATAACTTTTCGTAGCGTGACGTCCCTTATTTTTTTGTCAAGATTTTCATCTAATGCTCGTTTAAAAAAATTTTAAAGTCCCTTAACCAAAAAATTAT